TATATAGTGTATATGCAACAATATATAGTGACACATTATACTCGTTGCTTGTCGCCGATCGAGCCTAATCTGGTTTAGGGGTTTAACAGATTTAAACAGGCATCTCTCGGCGTTGGGGGTAGGGGGGTTTACCGCGTATAGACGCCCAGGGGCATCCTATACAGGTATGGGGAAGGTAAATAGTATGTATGCACGTGAAATAGACGTATAGTGATATAAAGAATATGTCATTAAATAATTGATAATATTTACTCGTGAAATTACTAAATAATACTACCTTGTCTGTTAACTCTTGAAAGTGGTCATCAATGCCAGATGAATGTAGACCTTAAAAAAAAACCATATGCATATAAAAGAATGCTCGGCATGGTGGGTTTGTGCTATTTTATACTACACCAATAATCAGATGTCGTTGACGATGTGAGATATGTCTAATTATTCAGTTATGTTCTCAGATAGGAACCAGATGCCAGTAATAGTTCATATTGTGAAACCCCCACAATTATTGTCCTTGACCTTTCAAGGATAATATGCATTAACTTGTGATTGTTGGTGATCTCTTACTACATTTACATTCCTGGGCCAATTTTAGTTATACTTCATAGAAAATGTGTGAAAGCAGTTATGGGGATTAATCTATTTCCCAGTTCTAAAGAAATTGTTTCTAGAATGTGAATGAATGTATTGATGAGTTCATTTTAATTCCTATTACATATGTATGGGTAATATAGATGTATGCAATATTATACATATTATGTACTAGTACATACATGTGATAGTACATAATATGTACTATTACATATGTATGGGTAATATAGATGTATGCAATATTATACATATTATGTACTAGTACATACATGTGATATGTACTATTACATATGTATGGGTAATATAGATGTATGCAATATTATACATATTATGTACTAGTACATACATGTGATAAATGTAAACACATTTGCTGTGTTGTTTCATATAATACTGTATATCACAGAAAATAGTTTAATTTAGAATCCTAGCTTTGGGAGTTAGGGGTGGGAGTTAAATTCTCTCTTTTCTGGCACTAGGATGGATTTTAACCTTCAGTCTCCGGATTACAAAACCGGCGCTTTATGAGTTAAGCTACTAGGGCAGTTTCAGTTGAGTAGTTTGTTTTCTAATCATCCGGTTGCGGGCATAAGGATGAGAATAAGGGTGAAGTACAAGACTGATGCAACTTGTCCAATAATGACGAATGGGTGTTCTACTGGTATTCCGCCGATTCATGTTAGGATGAATACGTCGGCGACTAGGGTCCAAAACAGAAATTGAGTGAGCGGTCGGAATGTGAGTCCTCGTTGTTTTGAGGTGTGGAGTATTGGGACGAGTATTAGCACTAGAATGGAGAAGAGGAGGGCTAGGACCCCGCCTAGTTTGTTCGGGATTGAGCGGAGGATGGCGTAGGCAAATAGGAAGTATCACTCAGGCTTGATGTGGGTTGGTGTCACTAGCGGGTTGGCTGGGGTAAAATTGTCTGGGTCTCCTAAAAGGTTAGGTGAAAAAAGAGCTAGGGATAGAAGGAGGGTTATTAAGATAATGAATCCTAAAAGGTCTTTGAATGAGAAGTATGGGTGGAATGAAATTTTGTCTGCGTCTGAGTTGACTCCAATTGGGTTGTTTGAGCCTGTTTCGTGTAGGAACATGGCGTGAATTAAGGTTGCGGCTACTACGATAAATGGTAGTAGAAAGTGGAATGTGAAGAATCGTGTTAGTGTTGCATTATCTACGGAAAAGCCTCCTCAAATTCATTGTACTAGATCATTACCAATGTATGGGATTGCGGAAAGGAGGTTTGTGATTACTGTGGCACCTCAAAATGATATCTGTCCTCATGGCAGAACATAGCCTACGAATGCGGTTATTATAACTAGAAGTAGTAATACTACTCCAATGTTTCATGTTTCTTTATAAAGGTATGATCCGTAGTAGAGACCTCGTCCGATGTGAAGATAGATGCAAATAAAGAAGAAGGAGGCCCCGTTGGCGTGGATGTTTCGGATAGCTCAGCCGTAGTTAACATCTCGGCAGATGTGGGCTACAGATGAGAATGCGCTTGTGATGTCTGATGTGTAGTGTATAGCTAGGAATAGGCCTGTAACAATTTGTACTACTAAACATAGGAGGAGTAGGGAGCCGAAGTTTCATCATGCTGAGATGTTTGAAGGGGCTGGTAAGTCGATGAGGGAGTCGTTAACGATTTTGATTAGTGGGTGGGTTTTTCGGGTGACCATTAGTTCTCGTAGTTGAATAACAACAATGGGTTTTCAAGTCGTAGGTCTCGGTTAAAATCCGGGCGGGAATTATGGAATACCTTCTTGATCTTTTTTTGTTGGGTTTGGTGGTTGGGTTGATTGGGGTTGCTTCAAATCCTGCGCCGTATTTTGCTGCATTGGGTTTAGTTATTGCTGCTGGGGTGGGATGTGGTATTTTGGTGGGACATGGTGGGTCGTTATTATCTCTTTTATTGTTTTTGATTTATTTAGGTGGGATGTTGGTTGTATTTGCTTATTCGGCAGCATTAGCTGCTGAGCCCTTTCCAGAGACTTGGGGGGTTCGTTCTGTAAAAATTTATGTTATTGTCTACATGTTGAGCGTGGGGGTAGCGGTGTGATGGTGTTGTGGGGGTTGATATGGGAGTTATTTGGTTGTTGATGAGTTTAAGGAGTTTTTTACATTACGTGGGGATTTTAACGGGGTTGCTTTAATATATTCTTTTGGGGGGGTGTTGGTGATTTGTGCGTGAGTTTTGTTGTTGAGTTTGTTTGTGGTTTTAGAAGTAACTCGTGGTTTGAGTCGTGGGGCTCTGCGGGCGGTTTAAATAGTTGTTAGCAGAATAATTGCTATAATTGAGGTTAGTAGATAAATAGTTAGGTAGATTTTGATTATGTTTGAGTCTATATTGTCAAATTTTGCTGAAATGGATATATGGATAGGTACTATTCCTTTTGGGCCTAGTTCTATTCATTGGCGGTCAAATTTAGTGGCTTTTTTTCCTAATGTTAGACTAAGTTGGGGGATTAGGCGGTGAATGATTGAGGTGAAGTAGCCGAGTATATTTGAGAAATTGTGTAGATTTAGTGTGGGGGTTACTTTGTATTGTTTAGCGGTTATTGTTGTTAGTGCTATGGCGATTAAGATTCCGGCGATTGTTACTATGATTGCTGCTAGTTTGAGGGAGGTTGGTATTGTTATAACTGGTACTTTTGATGGTAAAAAATTTGATGTGATGATGAGTCCTGCAATGATGCTTCCTCATGCTAGGCGTTTGATGGGGTTGATTACTGCAGGATTATTTTCGTTAATTGGTGTTATGGATGAAAAGCGTGGGGTGCCCATTGTTACGAAGTAGATGACGCGAAAGCTGTATACTGCTGTGAACGAGGTGGCGATTAATGTCAAGGTGAGGGCTCAGGCGTTTAGGTAAGAGGTGTTGAGGGCTTCAATGATTGCGTCTTTTGAGAAGAATCCGGTTAAGAAGGGAGTGCCGGTTAATGCGAGGCTTCCAATTGTTAGACATGTGGAGGTGAATGGGAGTAGTTTAAATAGTCCTCCTATTTTTCGAATGTCTTGTTCGTCGTTAAGGCTGTGAATAATTGAGCCGGAGCATAGGAATAATATTGCTTTGAAAAAGGCGTGGGTGCAAATGTGTAGGAAGGCTAGTTGAGGTTGGTTTAGTCCGATTGTGACTATTATTAGACCTAGTTGACTGGATGTTGAGAAGGCTACAATTTTTTTGATATCATTTTGGGTTAAAGCACAGGTTGCTGTAAATAGGGTGGTTAAGGCTCCTAGACAGAGGCAGATTGTGAGGGCTAGGTTATTATTTTCTATAAGGGGGTGGAGGCGAATTAGGAGGAAAATTCCTGCTACAACTATTGTGCTTGAATGTAGTAGGGCGGATACGGGGGTTGGGCCTTCCATGGCTGATGGTAATCATGGGTGTAGTCCAAATTGGGCTGATTTGCCTGTTGCTGCGATGATTAGTCCGAGGAGGGGAAGGGTGAGGTCAAAGTGTTTAGATACTAGGAAAATTTGTGAAATTTCTCATGAGTTTATGTTTGTAGCGATTCATGCAATTGATAAGATTAGTCCAATGTCTCCTACCCGGTTGTATAGTACGGCTTGTATGGCTGCTGTGTTAGCATCTGCTCGTCCATACCATCAGCCAATTAGTAGGAAGGATATGATTCCTACTCCTTCTCACCCAATAAACAGTTGAAATATGTTGTTGGCTGTTACTAGGATGACTATTGCTACTAAAAATAGCAGTAGATATTTAAAGAATCGGTTTATGTAGGGGTCTGCGCTTATGTATCATGATGCGAAGTCTAAGATAGATCAGGTAACGAATAGGGCAATGGGGGTGAAGATGAGAGAATAGTGGTCGAATTTAAAGCTAATGTTAATGTCAAATGTTGCGATGTTTATTCAATGTCAGCTTGAGATAATGTTTTCTGTCCCTTGATCTAGGAAAATAGCCAGGGGGATTAGGCTAATGAAAAATGCAGTGCTTACGGCAGTTTTGACGTGGGTGGTGGCTCAGTTTGGTTTTTGTGGGTTTGGGCTGAGAGTTATGAGTAGGGGGTAAATTAAAATTGTAAGTATGAGGATTAGTGTGGAACTCATTACAAGGTTTGTCATAGCTACTACTTGGAGTTGCACCAAGAGTTTTTGGTTCCTAAGACCAATGGATGAGCTATTATCCTTTAGTAGCTCGAGTGAGCCATGGAGTTTAACCATGGGGGTGTGGATTAGCAGTCCTTACTGCTCTCGGCCTCTCTCGGTGGATAAGTGGATTTTAACCTCTATTTTTAGAACCACAATCTAATGTTTTAGTTGAAACTATATCTACAGTATCATCATCCTCATATGAGTTCTGGTTTTGTGATGAGTATAATAATTGGGAGGAGATGTAGGGTTATGAGTAGGTGCTCTCGAGTGTGGTAGGGTTGTAGGTTGATAATGTGGGTGGGTAATGTGCCTCGTTGGGTTTTTAGGAAAAGATATAGTGAGTAGGCAGCTGTAATTAGGGTGCCCGTTCCTGTAATAATTAGTGTTCAAGGAGATCAGTTAAACATGGCTGTGATAATTAGTAGTTCTCCTATTAGGTTGGGTAGGGGAGGTAAAGCTAGATTTGCTAGGTTAGCAATAAATCATCAGGTTGCGGTTAGTGGGAGGAGTAGTTGTATTCCTCGGGCTAGTACTATTGTTCGGCTGTGGGTGCGTTCATATGTGGTGTTAGCAAGACAGAAGAGTGCGGATGACACTAGACCATGGGCGATTATTAAGATAATTGCTCCGGTAAAGCCTCATGGGGTTTGGATTAAGATTCCCCCTGCGACCAGGCCTATGTGGCTAACTGATGAGTAGGCAATGAGTGATTTTAAGTCCGTTTGTCGGAGACAAATTGATCCGGTCATGATAATTCCTCATAAGGCTAGAATAATAAATGGGTATGCTATTTCTTTTGACAGGGGATCTAGTATAATTATTATTCGTATTATTCCATAGCCTCCTAGTTTTAGCAGGATTGCGGCTAGGACTATGGAGCCTGCTACTGGTGCTTCTACGTGAGCTTTTGGAAGTCATAGGTGTACGCCATATAGTGGTATTTTTACTAAGAAAGCGATTAAACATCCTAGTCATCAAATTTTATCGCTTCAGGAGAGAAGTGTTATTGGTTGTGAGTATTGTAGTGTAATTATTGATAGTGTTCCTATGTTTTGGTGCAGGAGTAGAAGTGCTACTAGCAGGGGGAGTGATCCTGCCAAGGTGTAAAAAAGGAAGTAGGTTCCTGCGTTTAGTCGCTCTGTTTGGTTGCCCCATCGTGTAATAATAATTAATGTTGGGATTAGGGTTGCTTCAAATATGATGTAGAATATTATAATTTCTGTTGCTCCGAAGGCTATGATGAGAAATATTTGTAAGGATGTTAGAAGTGTAATATAGGTTCGTTGGCGACTGAGTGGTTCATTTTTGATGTGGTTTTGGCTGGCTAGAATTATTAATGGTAGAAGTCAGCAGGTTAGGACTAGTAGGGGGGTTGATAGGGGGTCTGTGCCTAAATATATGTTTAGGGCGGATCAGCCTGTTTCTGAAGGCCATTTTAATCAAGAGAGACTGATTAGAGCGATTAGGAGGCTTTGTATGGTTGAGATGGATCAGAGTCATTTTGGGGAGACTAATCAGATTGTAGGGTAGAGCATAATGGTTGGAATTAAAATTTTTAGCATTGTAGTAGGTTTAAGGATTGTAAGCGGTCTGTGCCATGTGTTCGAGCTGTAGCAACAAGAAGGGCTAGACCTGCGCTTGCTTCACAGGCGGAAAAGGTTAGTAATAGGAGGGGGGCGGCTGAAAAGGCTGTGGATTCTAATTGCAGAGCTCATAAGCCTAATGCAATGAATAGTGACAGTATTATTCCTTCTAAGCATAAAAGGGCGGATAGGAGGTGAGTGCGGTGGAATGCGAGGCCTGTAAGTCCTAATAAAAATGCTGAGGTAAAGCTGAAGTGTACTGGTGTCATAAGAGAGTCGTGGATTTAAACCACGGTTTTCTGAGCCGAAATCAGAGGTCTTGTTTTGGACTAATTCTCTATTCAGCCCATTCTAGGCCTCCTTGAATTCATTCATAAATTAAGCCTGCTGTTAATAGAATAAGGATAATGGAAGCTCATAGGAATGTGATAGTGGGTTCGGGGAGTTGATTTGCTCATGGGAGGGGTAGTAGGAGTGCAATTTCTAGATCGAATAGTAGAAATAGAATGGCGACTAAGAAGAATCGTAGGGAGAATGGTAATCGTGCAGATCCTAGTGGGTCAAATCCACATTCGTATGGGGATAGTTTTTCTGTGTCTGGGTTTATTTGTGGTAGTCAGAAGGATACTAGGGCTAGAACTAGTGATAAAATGATGGAGATTGTGAAAATTGTTGCTATTAAATTCATTATCTTTCCTTGGGTTTTAACCAAGACTGAATAATTGGAAGTCACTCGTACTAACTTTAATACTAGAAAGATATGATCCTCATCAGTAAATTGAGACGTATAAGAATAATCATACTACATCTACAAAATGTCAATATCAGGCAGCTGCTTCGAATCCGAAGTGGTGTTCTGATGTAAAATGGTATTGTAGTTGACGAAGTAAACAAATGGCTAAAAATGTTGAGCCAATGATTACATGTAATCCGTGGAAGCCTGTGGCTACAAAGAAAGTAGAGCCATAAACTCCGTCGGCGATTGTGAAAGGGGCTTCATAGTATTCTATAGCTTGTAGGGCGGTGAAATAGAATCCAAGTAGGATGGTCAGTGTTAGAGACTGGATTGCTTGTTTTCGGTGGCCTTCCATAATGCTGTGGTGAGCTCATGTTACCGTTACGCCGGAGGCTAGGAGTACTGCTGTATTAAGTAGTGGAACTTCAAATGGGTCCAGGGTTGTGATGCCTGTTGGGGGTCAGCAGCCGCCTAGTTCTGGTGTTGGGGCTAGGCTGGAGTGGTAGAAGGCTCAGAAAAATCCTAGGAAGAAGAACACTTCGGATGTGATGAATAAGATTATTCCATATCGGAGCCCCTTTTGGACGGGAGGGGTGTGGTGTCCTTGAAAGGTTCCTTCACGGACAATATCCCGTCATCATTGATACATAGTAAGTAGAAGTAGTACTAATCCTAGGGCTAGAAGAGTTGTTGTATTAAAATGAAATCAAATTGCTAAACCTGATGTTATTAGGAGGGCGGCAATTGCACCTGTAAGGGGTCATGGGCTTGGGTCTACCATGTGGTATGCGTGTGCTTGGTGGGTCATAGTGCTTGAGCGGGGTTTTAGATGTTTTCTTGTAAGTATAGGCTAACAAGAAGGACAAATACATAGGCTTGAATCATGGCTACTGCGACTTCTAGAAGTGTTAGTAAAACTAGAAGGGTGGCGGTAAATACTGCTGCTGTTGCTATTATTGGTAGTATTACAAAGGTTGCGCTTGAGATTAGTTGAATGAGTAGATGTCCTGCTGTAAGGTTGGCTGTTAATCGTACTCCAAGTGCTAATGGTCGAATAAATAAGCTAATGGTTTCGATGATAATTAACACAGGAATTAAGAGTACGGGTGTGCCTTCTGGTAGGAGGTGTCCTAGTGCTGCTGTGGGTTGATTTCGTAGTCCAATTAGTACTGTTGCTAGTCAAAATGGTACTGCAAGGCCTATGTTGAGTGATAGTTGTGTTGTTGGTGTAAAAGTGTATGGTAGTAGTCCTAATATATTTAGTGATAAGATAAAAATTATAAGGGAGGCCAACATTAATGCTCATTTATGTCCGCCTTTGTTTAGTGGGGTGAGGAGTTGACTTGTGAAGTTTTTGATGAATCAGCTTTGAAGAGTTACTAAGCGATTATTTTGTCAGCGGCTGGATGGGGATGGAACGAGAATTCATGGGAGGGTAAGTGCAATGGTGATTAGTGGAATGCCTAGGTATGTGGTGCTCATAAATTGATCAAATATGTTTAGTGCCATGGTCAGTTTCAGGTGTCTGTTTTTAGACTTTCAGTGCTAATTGGATTTATGTCATTTGTGAAGGTGTGGTTTAAGATTTTATACGGGATAATGGTTAGGAAAACTAGTCATGTGAATACTAGGATAAAAAATCAGGGGGCGGGATTTAATTGTGGCATATCACTGGAGGTGGTTGGGAATCACCAATTTTTAGCTTAAAAGGCTAACGCTAGTCCCGTTTTAGCTTTCTAGTGAGGCGTCTTCAAGCATGAGGGAGGATCAGTTTTCAAAGTGTTCTAGAGGGACGGCTTCAACGACAATGGGTATGAAGCTGTGGTTTGCACCGCAGATTTCGGAACATTGGCCGTAAAAGATACCAGGGCGTGAGGCAATAAAGGCTGTTTGGTTTAAGCGTCCTGGGACAGCATCCATTTTAATTCCGAGGGCTGGGACGGCTCATGAGTGAAGCACGTCTTCGGCTGATACTAGTACTCGGATTGGGGATTCCATTGGTACTACTATTCGATGGTCTGTTTCTAGTAGTCGGAATTGTCCTGGGGTTAAATCTTGGGTTGGGACCATGTAAGAGTCAAATGCTAGGTTTTCGTAGTCAGTGTATTCATAGCTTCAGTATCATTGATGGCCTATGGCTTTAACTGTTAGATGGGGGTCATTCACTTCATCTATTAAATATAAAATTCGTAGGGATGGTAGGGCAATTATAACTAAAATTACTGCTGGTAGGATGGTTCAGATAATTTCAATTTCTTGTGAGTCTAAGATATATTTGTTGGTTAGTTTTGTTGAAACTATGACAACAATAATGTATAGAACTAATGTGCTAATTAAGAATACAATTATTAAAGCATGATCATGAAAGTGGAGGAGTTCTTCTATTACAGGCGAGGCTGCGTCTTGTAGTCCTAGTTGTGATGGGTGTGCCATAATGTAAGATGCGCGGGGGTTCAACCCACAATTCTGCCTCGACAAGGTAGTGTAATGATTTTACTAGCGTCTTATAAAAGAAAGTGACAGAGTGGTTATGTGACTGGCTTGAAACTAGTTTATGGGGGTTCAATTCCTTCCTTTCTCGATTTCTTGAATTTGTACGAATGCGGGCTCTTCAAATGTATGGTAAGGAGGAGGGCAGCCGTGTAGTCATTCAGCATTGGTTGGGGTAAGTTCTACGGATAATACTTCTCGTTTAGCGGCAAAGGCTTCTCATAAAATAAAGAGGAATATGATGACTGCTACCAGAGACATTAGGGATCCGATAGAAGAGACTGTGTTTCATAGGGTGTAGGCATCTGGATAATCGGAATAACGGCGGGGCATTCCGGCTAATCCTAGGAAGTGTTGGGGGAAGAAGGTAATATTTACGCCTGCAAATATGACTCCGAAGTGAATTTTTGTTCAGGTATCGTGGAGGGTGTAGCCCGTAAATAGTGGGAATCAGTGTACGAAAGCTCCTATGATGGCGAATACGGCTCCTATTGATAATACATAGTGGAAATGGGCTACTACATAATAGGTGTCGTGAAGAACAATATCAAGTGATGAATTAGATAGTACAATTCCGGTCAAGCCTCCTACTGTAAATAGGAAAATAAAACCTAGGGCCCACAGAAGGGGTGTTTCTCATTTAATTGAGCCTCCGTGGAGAGTGGCCAATCAGCTAAAGACTTTAACCCCTGTTGGGATGGCAATAATTATTGTTGCTGATGTAAAGTATGCTCGGGTATCTACATCCATGCCTACTGTGAACATGTGATGGGCTCACACAATAAACCCTAGAAGACCGATGGCTATTATTGCTCAGACCATTCCTATGTAACCAAATGGTTCTTTTTTTCCGGCGTAATAGGCTACAATGTGGGAGATCATTCCAAAGCCTGGTAAAATTAAAATATAGACTTCTGGGTGCCCAAAGAATCAGAATAAATGCTGGTATAGGATGGGGTCTCCTCCTCCTGCGGGGTCAAAGAAGGTGGTGTTTAGATTACGGTCTGTGAGTAGTATAGTAATTCCAGCGGCTAGGACTGGAAGGGACAGAAGAAGTAGAACAGCGGTAATTAATACTGCTCATACGAATAGTGGTGTTTGATATTGTGAAATAGCAGGGGGCTTCATGTTAATAATTGTTGTAATGAAGTTGATTGCTCCTAAAATAGAAGAAACACCAGCGAGATGGAGAGAGAAAATTGTTAAGTCAACAGAAGCTCCTGCGTGTGCAAGATTTCCTGCGAGCGGTGGGTAAACAGTTCAGCCTGTTCCTGCTCCTGCTTCTACTCCAGAGGATGCTAGTAGAAGGAGGAATGAGGGTGGAAGTAGTCAGAAGCTCATATTGTTTATTCGTGGAAATGCTATATCTGGTGCTCCAATTATTAGAGGGATGAGTCAATTTCCGAAACCACCAATTATAATTGGCATTACTATAAAGAAGATTATGATGAAGGCGTGCGCCGTAACGATAACATTGTAAATTTGATCGTCGCCCAGAAGGGAGCCTGGTTGATTTAGCTCAGCTCGAATTAGTAGGCTTAAGGCGGTTCCGACTATACCAGCTCAGGCACCAAATACTAAATACAGGGTGCCAATGTCTTTGTGATTAGTGGAGAAAAATCAGCGTGTGATTGTCACAGGTAGGATGGCCGAGGGTTAGGCGGTGGATTGTAGCTCCATGCACAGAGGTTCAAGTCCTCTTCTTATCAGCTCCGTGGTGTATAGCATGTTGGATTGCAAATCCAAAGACGTAGGCTAATTGCCTGCCGGGGCTTTCCCCGCCTTTTACGGGCAGGCGGGGAAAGTAGATGAATGCTCGCTGGTTTGGGCGTTTAGCTGTTAACTAAAAGTTTGTAGGATCGAGGCCTACTCATCTAGAAAGGCTTTAGCTTAATTAAAGTGTCTGGGTTGCATTCAGAAGATGTGGGATAAAGTCCTGCAAGTCTTATCAGAGATTAGGAGATTTTCACTCCTGCTTAAAGCTTTGAAGGCTTTTGGTCTAAGTGCTATCCTAAATCTCTAGTGGATGAGTGCCTGAATTGTTGGTGTGATTGGTAGTAGTATAAGTGTTATGGTTGAGAAAATAGTTAGTGGTAGTGTTATTTGATTGTTCGTCAGGCGTCATGGTATAGTTGCATTGTTTGTGTTTGGTGAAATTGTTAGTGTTATAGCGTATGTTAGGCGTAAGTAAAAGTATAGGCTTAGTAAGGCGCTAAGGGCGATGATGGTGGCTGTAAGGGGGAGTTGTTGTTTTGTTAGTTCTTGTAGGATGAGTCATTTTGGCATGAAGCCTGTTAGTGGGGGTAGGCCTCCTAGGGAAAGTAGGGTAAGTATTGTTGTTATGGTAATTATTGGGGTTTTTGACCAGGCTAGGGCTAGTGTATTAATTTTTGTAGTTATTAGGAGTTTGAATGTTAGGAATGCCGTTGATGTTATGATAATGTAGATTGTTAGGGTTAAAATTGTTAGTTTGGGTTGTAATTGAAGAATAATAATTATTCAGCCGAGGTGTGCGATTGATGAGTAGGCTAGTATTTTTCGTAATTGTGTTTGGTTTAATCCTCCTCAGCCTCCTACTATTGTTGAGATTAGTCCTAGCATTATTAGAAGTGTGGGGTTAATGAGTGGTGCGATTTGTACAATTAGTGCGAATGGGGCTAGTTTTTGTCAAGTAGATATAATTAGTCCTGTAGTTAGGTCTAGCCCTTGTAGGACTGACGGTAGTCAGAAGTGTATTGGAGCTAGTCCTAGTTTAAGGGCTAGGGCGGCTATGATTAATGTTGTGGAGGCTTGGTGTGATGAGTAATTAATATTTCATTCTCCTGTTATTCACGCGTTTATTGAGCTTGCAAAGAGGATGGTTGCTGCAGCGGTGGCTTGTGCTAGAAAATATTTTGTTGTAGCTTCTACGGCTCGTGGGTGGTGGTGTTGTGCTATGAGGGGGAGGATAGCTAGTGTATTAATTTCTAAGCCTATTCAAGCTAATAGTCAATGGGAGCTGGAGAAGGTGAGTGTTGTGCCTAAACCAAGGCTTAATAGAAAAATTGTTAGTACGTATGGATTCATTAGTAAGAGAAGGAATTTAACCTACATTTTTGGGGTATGGGCCCAAAAGCTTTGTTTAGCTTATCTTACTAGAAAGTGGTGTAGTGGAAACACTTAGAGTTTTGATCTCTAAGATATGGGTTCGAGTCCCTTCTTTCTAGGAGCTGGGAGGATTTTAGCCCCCATAAGTCACTCTATCAAAGTGGTCCTTTGGCATTCAGGCACAGCTCCTTATAGTGCTATAGTTGAGGGGGGAGTCCTGTAAATGCGATGGGAAGGGCAATATGTCATAGGATTAGAGCTAGTGTGAGGGGAAGAAAATTTTTTCATACTAAGTGTATAAGCTGATCGTAGCGGAATCGAGGGTAGGAGGCTCGTACTCATAGAAATAGTATTGATAAAGCTGCGGCTTTAATTATAATGTTAATAGAGGTTAATTGTGGTAGGGTTGGGATATGTGAGGCGCCTAAAAATAAGATGGCTGATAGTGTATTTATGAGTAAAATATTGGCGTATTCGGCTAGGAAAAATAGTGCAAATGGGCCGCCTGCGTATTCTACATTAAATCCGGATACTAGTTCAGACTCTCCTTCGGTTAAGTCAAAGGGGGCTCGGTTGGTTTCTGCTAGGGTTGAGATATATCATATTGCTGCTAGGGGTCAGGCTGGTACTATAAGTCATATTGCTTCTTGGGTTGTATTAAATATTTGTAGGGTAAAGCCACCGGAGAATACTATGATTGAGAGCAGGATAAGTCCTAGACTTACTTCGTAAGAAATGGTTTGGGCTACGGCTCGTAGGGCTCCGATTAGAGCATATTTTGAATTTGATGCTCATCCTGAGCCTAGAATGGAGTAAACTGCTAGGCTTGATAGTGCAAGGATAAATAGGATTCCTAGGTTTAGGTCTATTACAGGGTATGGGATTGGCATTGGTGCTCATAGTGTCATGGCTAGTGTGAAAGCTAGTATGGGTGTGGCAAGAAACAGGAATGGGGAGGATGTAGATGGGCGTACTGGCTCTTTAATGAATAGTTTTACCCCATCAGCGATAGGTTGTAGGAGTCCGAATGGGCCTACTACGTTTGGCCCTTTTCGTAGTTGTATATATCCTAGTACTTTTCGTTCGATAAGTGTGAGGAATGCTACTGCTAGTAGTACGGGGACGATGTAGGCTAGTGGGTTAATGATATGTGTAAGTAGGGTTATCATAACTAAGGGGAGGATTTGAACCTCCGGTTGAAAGGGCTTAGGCCTTTTGCAATTGCCGGGCTCTGCCACCTTAGTAATTTTATCTAAATTTGTTATTTGTGCTTTCCTTTATCTATTTTAGTTGTTTTCATTAGATTGGATGAGGGCTTGTTGTAAACATGGGCCCTATTTTTCCGGTCCTTTCGTACTAGGAGAAATTGCATTACAGATAGAAACTGACCTGGATTGCTCCGGTCTGAACTCAGATCACGTAGGACTTTAATCGTTGAACAAACGAACCCTTAATAGCGGCTGCACCATTAGGATGTCCTGATCCAACATCGAGGTCGTAAACCCCCTTGTCGATAGGAACTCTAAAAGGGGATTGCGCTGTTATCCCTAGGGTAACTTGGTCCATTGATCGGCAATATTGCCGGATCTGTGTGGTCAGAAATTCTGTGACTTAGAAATGTCTTTCTTGGTTTTAAGGTTAGTCCTCAGTCCATATGGAAGTTTGTTTTTATTCCGTGGTCGCCCCAACCGAAGATTATGATCAGTTACTATTTAGTTCTATTCGGTGAATATTTGACATAGTTGATTTTTAATCTTAAGCTCCAAAGGGTCTTCTCGTCTTGTATTTATATACCCGCTTCTGCACGGGTAGATCAATTTCATTGACCTGAAAAGGGAGACAGTTAGGCCCTCGTTCCACCATTCATACAGGTCTTCATTTAAAAGACAAGTGATTGCGCTACCTTTGCACGGTCAAAATACCGCGGCCGTTTAACATAGTCACTGGGCAGGCAGGACCTCCTATACATTGATTTTTGCGGGAGGCGATGTTTTTGGTAAACAGGCGAGGCTTGTGTTTGCCGAGTTCCTTCCTTTTCTTTTAGTCTTTCCTTGTAGCCTTCCGGTGTGGGGTTAACGATTAAGTCGTGTGAAGTTTTCTTGTTGTTTGTTTGGTTCACATTTCCCTCTTGTGTTTGGGTTCGTTAAATGTTTTAGTGGTTGGTCCAATCTAATTTACACTTAGGCTAAGGAGAAGGGCTTGGTATACCTTCTTATTACTCATTTTAGCAGTGTCGTCTCCATGTTGGCATGGAGCGGCCTAATAATATTAGGGGTTTTGGATTGGAATATTAGTATAAGTGATTTTTGTCTGCTTGAGCTTTAACGCTTTCTGTTCAGATGGCTGCTTTTAGGCCCACTGAAGCGGTAATCTTTGTAAATATAATCCTTAACCTCCTGTGTAGGTTGTTTCCTCTTTCAAAGGGGCTGTACCCCCTTTGACTAACTCTTACATCTTGCTCGTTGTCATAATATTGTGAAATATTGGCTTGAGGGGTGTAAGGCTGAACTTCTATCCATTTCTTAGGCAACCAGCTATAACTAAGTTCGGTAGGTCTGTCACCCCTACCCAAAGATCTTCCCACTCTTTTGCCACAGAGACGGGTTGGTCCTATATAATAGACTGTCTTGGGGTAGCTCACTTAGTTTCGGGGTTTTGAACTAAAGTACTCTTTGCTCAGAATAACTAGCTAAATCATGATGCAAAAGGTACGAGTTTTAGTCTCTGCTTTGTTGTGCTTTGATGGTTTATTTCATTTCTTTTTCAGCTTTCCCTTGCGGTACTTTATCTATTGCTTTTTGTGTCTTTTTTATCTCATATACTTGGACGGAAAAATGTTTTGGTTGTTTAATTTTAGTTTTTCTAAACTTATTAATGTTGTTATTTGGTTGGTGTGTTTAAGCTAGCTTTATGGCTCAGGATGATCCAACTTGCATGGATGTTTTCTCGGTGTAAGTGAGGTGCTTAACTATCTCAGCCACATCCTGATTGTTCCAAGTGCACCTTCCGGTACACTTACCATGTTACGACTTGCCTCCCCGATGTATTTTTTAATTTATTATTTATTGTTGGGTTTTGTGTAGGGGAGAGTGACGGGCGGTGTGTGCGTGTCTCAGAGCCTGGTTCAAAAGGACTCTCTATTTGCTTTTTACTACTAAATCCTCCTTCAGGTATGTGTTTCAGTAAACCATTCGTGATTTTCTGCAATAGAAAATGTAGCCCATTTCTTCCCACTTCGTGCGCTACACCTCGACCTGACGTTTTGGGTTTTGTCCATTTTGCTTACTGTTTTGCCTTCATAGGGTAAGCTGGCGACGGCGGTATATAGGCGGGATTAACAAGAAGTGGTGAGGTTTAACGGGGGTTATCGGTTCTAGAACAGGCTCCTCTAGGTGGGTCTGAGACACCGCCAAGTCCTTTGGGTTTTAAGCTATGCTCGTAGTACCCGGGCGGATAGTTTTGTAAAATAATATCTTGGTTTAAGGCTAAGCATAGTGGGGTATCTAATCCCAGTTTGTTTCTTAGCTTTCGTGGGTTCGGATGTTATAATAAAGTTACTTTCGTCTGTGGTTTTCGTTCTTTCATGGGCGTATGACGGCTTGGTAAGTCTTTAGCTTTATTTTGTTGTTATCCTAACCACCCTTTACGCCGTGTCTGTCAACTAGAGTCTTTCGTATAACCGCGGTGGCTGGCACGAATTTTACCGACTCTTTTAACCTTAACTAAGTCAAGTTTTCACTTATGGCTTAATATTTACTACTGCTGAATTCCCTTGGGGGTGTGGCAAAGCAAGGCGTCTTGGGCCAAAATGATTGTGCCTGATGCCTGCTCCTCGTCCCCGGGAGGGGGATTGAGGGCATTCTCACAGGGGTGCGGATACTTGCATGTATGAATTAGGTTAAAGCTGATAGTAAAGTCAGGACCAAACCTTTGTGCTCGTGGAACTTTCTAGGGTTCATCTTAACATCTTCAGTGTTATGCTTTATTTAAGCTACACTAGC